TACAGATAAATGGAAGGGTGAGAGAAAGATAGAAAAAGAATATCAATGATATAAAATTCCAATATGTAAGGTCTATGAGTCATCTCATATAAAGGGAATGTAATAAAGCATCAATACTGATTAATCCATAATTAGACAAATCCATGCATAGAACAAAAAATCAAGAGCCCCGAGCCAATAAAGACTGAGAAGGTTGACTCAAAATTTCCTTAGGGGCTCCGTTGTAGAATTCAGACCTAACCATTAATCGAGAAGTGGTGGGAACGACAGAACCTGTGAATGCATAAGATTCTATTGAAAGCGAATCCTAATGATTCATTGGGTAGGATGGCGGAACGAACCAGAAACCTATTCGTTTATTCTGAGAGATCATGTGATAGACTAATCTTACAACTGAATGTTGAAAGAGTAAATATTCGCCCGCGAATTTTTTTTTTCTAAATAAAATTTTAGTCGATTCAATAGAATAATAAAAGGCAAAAGAAAATAAAGATTATAACGTTATACCAAAACAACATTATCTATAAATAGAATAGATTTAGAATTATTAATCTATTAGATGAATAGATGAAATTTAAAATAATCCCACGATTCCGTATATTATTCACCGTGTATATTATTTTTTAATCGTTTAATTCGCGAGGAGCTGGATGAGAAGAAACTCTCATGTCCGGTTCTGTAGTAGAGATGGATGGAATTGATAACCAACCATCAACTATAACCCCAAAAGAACCAGATTCCGTAAACAACATAGAGGGAGGATGAAAGGAATATCTTATCGAGGTAATCGTATTTGCTTCGGTAGATATGCTCTTCAAGCGCTTGAACCCGCTTGGATTACATCTAGACAAATAGAAGCAGGGCGGCGCGCGATGACACGAAATGCCCGTCGCGGTGGAAAAATATGGGTACGCATATTTCCAGACAAACCAGTTACAGTAAGACCTACAGAAACACGTATGGGTTCGGGGAAAGGATCTCCCGAATATTGGGTAGCTGTCGTTAAACCCGGTAGAATACTTTATGAAATGAGTGGAGTAGCAGAAAATATAGCTCGAAGGGCTATTTCAATAGCGGCATCTAAAATGCCTATACGAACTCAATTCATTCTTTCGGGATAGGAATGTAGAAACAAAGGAAAAGGGGTTTTTTGGATGAGAAAAAAATGAAGGTTTCTTTTTTTGTTTTGAACAAATAATATTTCTTTTTTTTTATTTAGACCTTGGCATTGAAAAAGAAAAAACCGATAAAAAAAAAATGATATGATTCAACCTCAAACCCATTTGAATGTAGCGGATAACAGCGGGGCCCGAGAATTGATGTGTATTCGAATCATAGGAGCTAGTAATAGACGATATGCTCATATTGGTGATGTTATTGTTGCTGTAATCAAGGAAGCAGTACCAAACACACCTCTAGAAAGATCAGAAGTGATTCGAGCGGTAATTGTACGTACTTGTAAAGAACTCAAACGCGACAACGGTATGATAATACGATATGATGACAATGCTGCAGTTGTTATTGATCAAGAAAAAAATCCAAAAGGAACCCGAATCTTTGGCGCGATCGCCCGGGAATTAAGACAGTTAAATTTTACTAAAATAGTTTCATTAGCACCTGAGGTATTATAAGGTAAGACCGTAATATAGTATTTGAATAAGACTGATTTATTAGTAGATTGTTTATCTATCATGTATATACCTTTTTAAAATTAACTTTTAAAATTAATAAATATTTTATAATTTCAGAAATAAAGAAAAAATAAAAAGAGCATGTTGATTATATCAAAATTCGGGGGCAACAAAAATCTTAGTTTATCATGAGTAAAGACACTATTGCTGACATAATGACCTCTATACGAAATGCTGACATGACTAAAAAAAGAACAGTTCGAATACCATCTACTAACATCACTGAAAATATTGTTAAAATCCTTTTACAAGAAGGTTTTATTGAAAACGTGAGAAAACATCAGGAAAGCAATAAATATTTTTTGGTTTTAACCCTACGACATAGAAGAAATAGGAAAGGACCATATAGAACTGCTTTAAATTTAAAACGGATCAGCCGGCCCGGTCTACGAATATATTCGAACTATCAACGAATTCCTAGAATTTTAGGTGGGATGGGAATTGTAATTCTTTCTACTTCTCGAGGTATAATGACAGACCGAAAGGCTCGAATAGAAGGAATAGGCGGCGAAATTTTGTGTTATATATGGTAATCTTTCTGATAGCCGAATTATACGCGGAACTTTCATATTTGTGAAAAAAGAGAAATGACAAGTTTATAGTATTACCCCTCTTACATTAGTTGATACGTCAAAGGGATTTTACCTAGAATGAAACGAAACAACAAAAATGGATTCATGAGGGTTTAATTACGGAACAACTTACCAATGGTATGTATCTTACGGGCTCGTTTAGATAATGAAAAGATAATTCTGGGTTTTTTAGTAAAGGATTGGGCGTAGTTTTATACGTAGACTACCAGGAAATATAATAAAAATTGAGTTAAGTCCTTATGATTCAACCAAAGGATATATAATTTATAGACTCAAAAGTAAAGATTTATAGACTCAAAAGTAAAGATTCGAATGATTAGGTGATTTTTTTTTCAATTTCAACATTCTTTCGTGGGGATACAATTCGAAGTTAAAAATTTCAAGAAACTTATTTTCTTCCAATAAGTAAATTCTGAATTAAGAAAAGGAAGTACAAATATGAAAATAAGGGCCTCTGTTCGTAAAATTTGTGAAAAATGTCGATTGATCCGTAGGCGGGGACGAATTATAGTAATTTGTTTCAACCCGAGACATAAACAAAGACAAGGATAATCTTTTTAAAAGAAAAAAGACTCTCGAAATCTAAAGGACCGGATGTACAAATAAATAAGTAAAAAAAAATATATAAGGATCTGTTTTGACATGAAATGGATATATCCATATATCTCTGACTTATATTTATGAGATGATAAAATATGGCAAAACCTATACCAAAAATTGGTTCACGTAGAAATAGACGTATTGGTTCACGTAAGAATGCGCGCAGAATACCCAAGGGAGTTATTCATGTTCAAGCAAGTTTTAACAATACCATTGTGACGGTTACAGATGTACGGGGTCGAGTAATTTCTTGGTCCTCCGCCGGAGCTTGTGGATTCAAGGGTACAAGAAGAGGTACACCATTTGCCGCTCAAACCGCAGCAGGAAATGCCATTCGGACCGTAGTGGATCAAGGTATGCAACGAGCAGAAGTCATGATAAAAGGCCCGGGTCTCGGAAGAGATGCGGCATTAAGAGCTATTCGTAGAAGTGGTATACTATTAAGTTTCATACGCGATGTAACCCCTATGCCACATAATGGCTGTAGGCCCCCTAAAAAAAGACGTGTGTAAAAATAAAATAAACATTGAAGAGATTTCAAGAGAAATAAATAATTCAATGATTTGATCAAATAATATACTATGGTTCGAGAGAAAGTAACAGTATCTACTCGGACACTACAGTGGAAGTGTGTTGAATCAAGAGCAGACAGTAAGCGTCTTTATTATGGACGCTTTATTCTGGCCCCACTTATGAAAGGTCAAGCCGATACAATAGGCATTGCGATGCGAAGAGCTTTGCTCGGAGAAATAGAAGGAACATGTATCACACGCGCAAAATCTGAGAAAATACCACATGAATATTCTACCATAGTAGGTATTCAAGAATCCGTACATGAAATTTTAATGAATTTGAAAGAAATTGTATTGAGAAGTAATCTGTATGGAACTTGTAACGCGTCTATTTGTGTGAAGGGTCCTGGATATGTAACTGCTCAAGACATTATCTTACCACCTTCTGTGGAAATCGTTGATAATACACAGCATATAGCTAACCTAACAGAACCAATTAATTTGTGTATTGAATTACAAATCGAGAGGAATCGCGGATATCGTATAAAAACGCCAAATAACTTTCAAGACGGAAGTTATCCTATAGATGCTGTATTCATGCCTGTTCGAAATGCGAATCATAGTATTCATTCTTATGTGAATGGGAATGAAAAACAAGAGATACTTTTTCTCGAAATATGGACAAATGGAAGTTTAACTCCTAAAGAAGCACTTCATGAAGCCTCCCGGAATTTGATTGATTTATTTATTCCTTTTTTACATGCAGAAGAAGAAAACTTACATTTAGAAAACAATCAACATAAAGTTACTTTACCCCTTTTTACTTTTCATGGTAGATTGGCTAAACAAAGAAAAAATAAAAAAGAAATCGCATTTAAATATATTTTTATTGACCAATCAGAATTGCTCCCCAGGGTCTATAATTGCCTCAAAAGGTCCAATATACATACATTAGTGGACCTTTTGAATAACAGTCAAGAAGATCTTATGAAAATTAAACATTTTCGCATAGAAGATGTAAAACATATATTGAACATTCTAGAAAGATAAAAGCATTTCGAATAAAGTGTTTGGGGTTATTTATTTATTTTTCTAAAGTTTTGTCTAAACAGATAAAAATTAGTTTTGAATCTTTAGCCCAATCCATATATTCGGAATAGGTCTAAAATTAAATTGAATAAATTAAATTGAATAGATGTATCTAGGGAAAATTCACTTTGAAGCGACTATTCCCTAGATACACATGTCGTAATCTATTTTTTATTTCACAATTGAATCAATTTAAAAAAGACCTAAAGTTAAGGACTTTTCAATAGGTAGTGTTGCTCCAATACCCAACCAAAGGGCTACTGCAGTACCAATCAAAAAGACGGTTGTCGCTACGGGACGACGAAATGGATTTTGGAATTTATTAACATTCTCCAAAAAAGGTACTGTTATTAATCCCGCAGGTACTGAAACCATTAAAAGAACACCCAATAACTTATTTGGCACTGTACGAAGTATTTGAAATACGGGAAAGAAATACCATTCAGGCAATATTTCCAAAGGAGTTGCAAATGGATCTGCGGGTTCACCAATCATTGATGGTTCTAGAACCGCTAAGCCTACGTTACATGCAATAGTACCTAAAATTACTACTGGAAAAATATATAAAAGATCGTTTGGCCATGCGGGCTCTCCGTAATAATTATGACCCATCCCCTTAGCCAATTTAGCTCTTAACACAGGATCGTTCAAGTCAGGTTTTTTTGTTATTAGGATAGGTGAATTATTCTAGATCCATCCCCCGAAAGAACTGGACATGATAATTTTTCATCATCCAGCTCGAGCACGAATCAAATGGATACATATAAAAATCAAATGGATACATATAAAAACAATCAATATATTATCCACACATATATGAATGATTCTATGTAATAAAAAGGATTCCCTTTTTCGCAGTTGCAACAACTACCCATTGCAAGGAATTCAGTTCTTACAGATAAATGCTCAATACCCAAGTAGGCTTACAAAATTGATCATGATCAAATGCTTTATGGGTCGTCTCAGATCTTGCAATTGGCCTTTATCCCCTAAAATAAAATATCGAGACTTTTTACATACAAAGCAAAGAATTTACTTGTTACTAATATAGTCTAGCCTCTGTTCTTCTTTAGATCCCTTGTTTCACTCCGATAGTATCATAAATCGAGTCAATGCAGAGGAAATGAATACATTTCAATACTATTTAGTAAGTGAAATATATAAAACATAATCTGGATTATGCCAATCACTTATTCTACTGGATCTTACGGAGCCTATTCATATCATACACGACATGATCGGGTCTGATCATAGAAAAGATTCTCTTCAAACGAACCGGCCTATCTTCTGTATGGGGCTTACGCGGTGGTTGGAACAAAGACACATTGTTTTGTTGTGAATTCAAATGTGGCAGATAGATAAGGGCATATATCTGCAAGGCCCGATCAATAGTTCAAGTCACACACTCCCATAATCCATTTTATCTTCGGAAAATTCGCTTCAACTATGAGTGTCAAAAAAATAATAAATTTTTGTAGAGTTGAAGAGAAATATCCCAATACATGTCTTATTCTTTTCAATAATCCATATTTGTAGCAATGAAATACTATTGTTCCTACCCAGTGATAAATGATTGATTACAAATATCGGATGTATTCTTTATAAAGGACCAGAAATACCTTGCTTACGTATCATTGGGAAGTGCATTAACATAAATACGGCAGTAAGAAGAGGTAATACAAAAGTGTGTAAACTATAAAAGCGAGTCAAAGTGGATTGTCCCACACTAGCACTTCCGCGTAATAACTCTACCAGGGGCGAGCCTATTACAGGAATAGCATCTGGTACGCCTGTTACAATTTTTACTGCCCAATAACCAATTTGGTCCCAAGGTAAGGAATAACCAGTTACACCAAAAGATGCGGTCAATACACCCAAAACCACACCTGTAACCCAAGTCAATTCGCGAGGTTTTTTAAAGCCACCGGTGAGATAGACACGAAATACGTGCAGGATCATCATTAGGACCATCATACTTGCCGACCATCGATGAATTGATCGGATTAACCAACCGAAATTAGCTTCAGTCATTATATATTGAACAGAAGCAAAAGCCTCTGTAACGGTCGGACGATAATAAAAAGTCATAGCAAACCCTGTAGCTACTTGTACTAAAAAACAAGTAAGCGTAATTCCTCCGAGACAATAAAATATGTTGACGTGAGGAGGAACATATTTACTAGTTATATCATCGGCAATTGCCTGAATCTCAAGACGTTCTTCGAACCAATCATAGATTTTATTGAGATAGGTAAATCAAGGAACCCCCCCCCGGAGAACCGTATATGAAAATTTCATCTCGTACGGCTCAAACAGAAACGCCCAAATACTAGTTCTAACGGATGTGTGTAATAGAAAGTTTGAAATTTTTTAATTCTATGATTCAATTTTTTCTGAAGATATGAAAGAATAAAAATCCGAAAGCTCTTCTTTGTGGTTATAATGCCAAAAAATCAAGTCGGCTCATTCGTTTGATCGTTATAGGCCTCTTGAATCTTCTATTTACCTATTATCTTTGGTGTTATTTATCTGTAATGCGGCTTTACTGCTGTTTTCTTTATTATTAATAGGAATTCTCTTGTTAAGACCCTATGGATTGATTAAAACCTCAGATTCATACTAGAACCACGATGATTCAATAAAACCTTTTCAAACTAAGCTCCAAAATTCCCTGAGTAAGAATCATTGGATCATCACTTATTCAATGAATAGATATACTGACTAAAAATCCAAAGAAACCTTTGTCCTTTGATCAAAATAAGCATAAACTAAAGTTTGAAAGAATACAAATTTTTCTATTTAGAACTTCGAACTCTTTTAAAAAATTTTTTGAAGTCCGGACACGAGGTCTGACTATTAAGTATGAATCATAGTTCTAATACTTTAGTAATCTATTTCATATATTCCGTGCTCCAGATACTAGAATGAATATCCGACGAAGTAAAACCATCTCTATCAAGATGACAGCCCCATTCTCTGTCCTATCCATAGGATCAATTATACCAAGTCACACACTCATATTCCGGAAATACAGAAACAAAGAAATTCCACGGTCGAACTACCAAAATAGAATGGGATAAAAATCAGAAACCTAAAGGCTTCACTTTGTATTGAAAAAGCCAGTTAATGGTTCTTATCAATCTAATTCATTGCAATTCCATCCAGTAAAATGGAAGAATTATAAATCTCCAAAATAATAGATAGGAATATCGCAAATAGAGCCATTGCGAGACCCATCAAAGGAGTAGTTCCCCACCCGGGAGCTACTTTACCATATTCTGAATTCAATGGTTTCAATAAACTCCCTGCATTAGTTCGTTTTGGACGGCCAGATCTAGAATTACCCTCAATGGTTTGTGTAGCCATAATATTTTATATTCAGTAAGGTCTGTTGACTTTGTATACCATTCCGTTGTAAATAAATGATCTTATCATAGATCCATTGTGGTCTTAAAACTATATAATGTCTTAAAACTATATAATAATGGAAACAGCAACCCTAGTTGCCATCTTTTTATCTGGTTTACTTGTAAGTTTTACTGGGTACGCCTTATATACTGCTTTTGGGCAACCCTCTCAACAACTAAGAGATCCATTCGAGGAACACGGGGACTAGTTGAAGTAATGATCCTCCCAATATTGGGAGGATCATTACTTTCAATTGAGATAATGAAAAATCATTTCACCTTTTTAGTTGGAACTTTAGGCGGTTCTCGAAAAAAGATAGCGAAAAAAATTATTCCTAGAGTTGAGACTAAAAGGAATGTATAAACCAATGCTTCCATAGATTCGATCGTGGTTTACAATTATAGCTTCCATACCTGTTTATTTGGGATCGTCTCCCGGATAAATAAAGAACAAAAGTCAAAGATAAGGCAGTGATTCAAATCAAGATTTATCCGGTACCCTATATCAAATCAAAAAAAGAAAATAACAACGAAAAGTAACTAGTAACAAAGGGATATTGTATCAGACTACCTGTCTTCTTGTAGTTGGATCTCCAAGTTTTTGGAATGCTCCAAATTCCACTTGAGCATCTAAATCTGGATCAATACCAGCAAAAACATCTCTAAACAAGGTTCTAGCACCATGCCAAATGTGTCCGAAGAAGAAGAGCAAAGCAAACGAAGCATGCCCAAAAGTAAACCAACCCCTTGGACTGCTACGAAAAACACCATCGGATTTCAAAGTAGCACGATCTAATTCAAAAATTTCACCCAATTGAGCACGTCTAGCATATTTTTTCACAGTAGCGGGATCACTATAACTGACTCCGTTGAGTTCACCGCCATAGAACTCGACAGTTACACCTACTTGTTCGACACTATATTTTGATTCTGCCCTTCTAAAAGGAACATCGGCTCTAACAATTCCGTCTCCGTCTACCAAAACAACCGGAAATGTTTCAAAAAAAGTAGGCATACGACGTACAAAAAGTTCGCGCCCCTCTTTATCTCTAAAGATAGGATGTCCTAACCACCCAACAGCTATTCCATCCCCGTTATCCATTGAGCCCGCTCTGAATAACCCCCCTTTTGCCGGATTATTGCCGATGTAATCATAAAAAGCCAGTTTTTCAGGAATTTTAGACCAAGCTTCAGATAAACTTTGATTTTCAGCTAATCCAGCACCAATTCGTCGATATATTTCTTGTTGGAAGTATCCTTGATCCCATTGATAACGAGTGGGACCAAATAATTCAATCGGGGTGGTTGCTGAACCATACCACATAGTTCCAGCAACTACAAAAGCTGCAAAAAAGACAGCAGCAATACTACTGGAAAGGACGGTTTCAATATTTCCCATACGTAATCCTTTGTATAGGCGTTGAGGTGGACGGACACTAAGATGGAATAGACCCGCCAATATGCCCAAGGTCCCTGCTGCAATATGATGAGAGGCGATTCCTCCCGGAACAAAAGGATCAAAACCCTCCACACCCCACGCTGGATTTACGGATTGTACCCTTCCGGTTAGTCCATAAGGATCGGACACCCATATTCCAGGACCATACAATCCTGTTACATGAAATGAACCAAACCCAAAACAAGCCACTCCTGATAGAAATAAATGAATTCCAAAGATCTTAGGCAAATCCAAAGAGGGTTTTCCTGTACGTTCATCAGTAAATATTTCTAGATCCCAATACACCCAATGCCAGATAGCTGCCAAAAAGCACAAGCCAGAAAACACAATATGTGCCCCGGCCACACCTTCATAACTCCAAATACCCGGATTCGTTACAGTACCCCCTGTGATACTCCAACCGCCCCATGAATTGGTTATTCCTAAACGAGTCATGAAGGGTATAACGAACATACCCTGTCTCCACATCGGATCAAGAACAGGATCAGAAGGATCAAAAACTGCTAATTCGTATAGAGCCATCGAACCGGCCCAACCAGCAACCAGAGCTGTATGCATTATATGGACAGAAATCAAACGACCGGGATCATTCAATACGACGGTATGAACACGATACCAAGGCAAACCCATGGAAATACCCCTTTATCAACGAAAAATAAACACAATGTAACTTTATTGCATTATAAAAAAATATGCTGTGGACCCTCTTTTTAGTGGATTATCTTGGATAAAGGATTAATATTTGTTTGATTCTTTTCGTAATAATTACTTTTAGTAATAATGAAACTATTTTGTTCGCAGGAACAAAAAGAAGCAGATCTATTCTACACCCGATAAGTACCAATACGCAATGGTAAGGGAGTTGATATTATTTTATATGAATGAATGCATATATATATTTGTTCATCATTCAAAGCACTTATTTGTAATAATTTTCCTTTATTCATTTTGCCTTCTTTTTTATGAACTTAGTCAATCTATGGATAAAATATGATAATAAAATATGGTAAAGGCCAATATTATTAGGACAACAAACCCATTGTTACGCTTTCACATCAAAGTGAGATATAGTACTTAATTTTTCTTTTATTTTATGCCTATTGGTGTTCCAAGAGTACCTTTTCGAAGTCCTGGAGAGGAAGATGCATTGTGGATTGACGTATAGTGCGACTTGTCAGATATATTGGGTCATATGGTATTTCCCCGTTCTCTTCCCCGATCGAGATATCCTCCCCTTCACCCAAGAAAGATTTATTTTATTATCAAAAATTTGGAGCGTGAAGTGCAATTAGATCCATTTTTTCGGGAGGGTATACAGATTAATATTATCAATTAGAATAATTTATGGTTGGCTTGGTTAGACCAATAAAATGAAGTATCCAGGCTCCGTTTAGAAAAAAAAACAAGTTGTAGCAAAAGGACGTGGTATTGGAGCATTTGTCCTATATGTGCAAATCCAAATCGGGCGGATCTTTACGCGGAGTAGAGCATAAACCTAAAAAAATTGAAGAAGCCCATTCAAGGAACAAGAAAATTACATCGCGATTTAGATTGTATCTCGATGAAACAATACATCAATGAGAAGTTAGTTAGATAAGTTTAGTAATTTTTTTTATAGATAAACAAAACAGGCCAAAACCCATCTTTCTTGAACAATGAAAGAAAAGCCCCTTTTTATAAGTTAAAGCCTGGTATGAAAAAACAGAAAGCGCTAGAATCTACATCTACACATTGATTCTTTTTTTTTCCTGATTTTTGTTGAACCGTATGCATCAAAAGGTGCATGTACGGTTTCTAAGGGATACAACTTTATCCCAATCAACCGACTTTATCGAGAAAGATTACTTTTTTTAGGCCAAGGGGTTGATAGCGAGATCTCGAATCAACTTATTGGTCTTATGGTATATCTCAGTATAGAGGATGATACCAAAGATCTGTATTTGTTTATAAACTCTCCTGGTGGGTGGGTAATACCCGGAGTCGCTATTTATGATACTATGCAATTTGTGCGACCAGATATACAGACAATATGCATGGGATTAGCCGCTTCAATGGGATCTTTTATTCTCGTCGGAGGAGAAATTACCAAACGTCTAGCATTCCCTCACGCTAGGGTAATGATCCACCAACCTGCTAGTTCTTTTTATGAGGCACAGACGGGAGAATTTATCTTGGAAGCGGAAGAACTACTGAAGCTGCGCGAAACCATCACAAGGGTTTATGTACAAAGGACAGGCAAACCTTTATGGGTTGTATCTGAAGACATGGAAAGAGATGTTTTTATGTCAGCAACAGAAGCCCAAGCTCATGGAATTGTTGATCTTGTAGCGACTGAATAAAAAAAAAAGGATTTCACACGAATTCGTGATTTGAGATTTTATCTTCGTACCGGATTTAATATTCTATTCATTAATCTATTAATATAGAAATAAAAGAATTCATAATCATCCGGTTAAGGTCGATCTAAACCAGCCCATTATGTATATGATTCAACATGCCAACTATTAAACAACTTATTAGAAACACAAGACAGCCAATCAGAAATGTCACGAAATCCCCCGCTCTTGGGGGATGTCCTCAGCGACGAGGAACATGTACTAGGGTGTATGTGCGACTCGTTCAGATCATGGGCTAGGACAAAAGAAAGAAAACAATTGATCCAGTATCAACGATCAGTACCAGCGAATAGGACAGAATGGAAGAACTCCATTCAATATCTAAAAATAAAAAAGATCTATTCTTTTCTTGTAGTATCAAATCTATGGTTTCCATTGGTGCAAATCCAATCAACTCAATTTAAAATTTAAGATGAGAAAGAATTCTCCATTGATAGCAAATGGTATCCATTAAGCAGGGGAAATCCTATTTTAAAAAGCAGAAAAATTATGCCTTACTCTTGCAAGAACGGACTAACAGGGTCAGCTACTCAGCTAATCTTCATAATTAAATACCGTTACTGTATTAAGTAGATCTCGTTGTGAAAGACCTAGTACTGGATAATTATGGGTAGAGCCAAAGAGTGTGAACTATACAAGTTAACAATAACATTGATTAAATTAAAGATTAAAGAAAGAAGGGCTCCGGTGTATAGAGAGGACCTCACCGTTTAATAAGTAACCATAGAAACGATGGAACCCACTATATCCATTTATATTTAATACTTTTTTATTTACTATGTGTTTGTTTTTGATACCTAGTATCAATACAATTTTTTTTTCTAGGTGAAATGCCTAGAAAAAAAAAGAAAAAATCGTGGTAGGGAAGGTTATAGTAGCAAAAGCCATTGGAATTTTTATTTTATACATTGGAAAAATCCGTTTTGTTATTAATAGACTAGGACACGGGAAGGGAATAACTGAAAGAAAGGAAATCTATTAGTTATTCATCAAAGTTTCATTTATTCAATGACCAGAATTAAACGAGGGTATATAGCTCGAAGACGTAGAACAAAAATTCGTTTATTTGCATCAACCTTTCGAGGGGCTCATTCAAGACTTACGCGTACTATTACTCAACAGAAAATAAGAGCTTTGGTTTCGGCTCATCGGGATAGAGGTAGACAAAAGAGAGATTTTCGTCGTTTGTGGATCACTCGGATAAATGCAGTAATTCGCGAAAATAAAGTATACTTAAGTTATAGTAAATTAATACACAATCTGTACAAGAGACAGTTGCTTCTTAATCGTAAAATACTTGCACAAATAGCTATATTAAATAAGAGTTGTCTTTATATGATTTCCAATGATATCATAAAATAAATAAAATCCGTTGGAGTCGTTTAAATGGAGTTCCCTGGAGAATGAACTCTGGGAAGGTAGAGTAGAAATTAGTATGATAAAATATGATAAAGTCATCAAAATGAAGAAAGACGTTCAATAAAAAATATTTATTCTTCTTATCCAATTTTTTTTTCTTACGACACGACATCTCGATTTTCCTTTTTTTCGAACAAAAAAAAAAAACGTCAATCCACATTTGAGTTTGGATTAGAATTTTATTTTGATTCAATTGAAAGGTCGGTCTATTTTTTTCTGGTTCTAAGACCGGCAGTTCTAGCGGTTGACTCGGTTCTTTCAAATTGTTTCTCATTATTAAGAAAAGGTAACAGAGATAAAATACGAGCTTGTTTTATAGCAATAGTAATTAATCGTTGTTGTTTTAAGGTCAATCTATTCACCCGTCTAGATAATATTTTTCCTTGTTCGCTAATAAATCGACTAATTAAACTCATATTTCTATAATCAATTCGATCCCCCGATTGGATCGGAGGCAAACGCCTACGAAAAGATCGCTTGGATTTAAGAAAGATTCGCTTGGATTTATCCATGGTTTGTTTATTCCTTATCCTGAAAATCCCAATCCTATTTCTTAATTCGACATCTACATCATGTTTGATCCGATCGAAATAGGATTTGGTTTGTTTATATTTAAATAAATATATATTGTTATGTATAATATGTAATTTTTCATCTTTCTTGGAAGACTGACACACGAGCGGTCGGTTCAATCTATTTCTTTATTTCCCCGTGAATCGTATGTTTGTAACAACAGGGACAAAATTTTCTCAATTCCAATCGACTGGGAGTATTGTGTCGATTCTTTTGAGTAATATATCTGGAAATGCCCATTGATTCCTTATTAACACGATTTCGAACACAACTGGTACATTCCAAAATAACCGTTACTCGGACATCTTTACCCTTGGCCATGAACCTCCTTTGGTTTTTTTTTGATTCACTCAATTCTTTAATTTTCCGATCCAAAGCAAGGAAGAAGAAAGGACCAAAAAAAAAAAAAAAAAAAGAAGCAGGTAACTCGAAATCAAATTATGAAAGAAAGATTTCGTTGCAATCAATAAAGTAATAATAAGTAATATAATGATTTCTAACTATATTTAGAATTAAAAATTGTGGTACAGTATTTCATTTTCAGTTAAGTATCTTGTATGATATTGTTGCCCCAACCATCACATTTTTATTTCCACTCTATTATTAATTTGAGCCTGGGTCTTAGTTCATAGTTTCACTGAGGGCGAAGCCTCTTTTTCTTTGTTTTTTTTAATAAGTTAGAAAAAAAAAAAGAAGGGAAGGGATTAGTTACAGATATTTATTGTATCTCTAATCTTCTCCCCCCCTTCCCATATCAATAACTAGAATGAAAAAAAGGGGAATATCAACGCATCCGGAAAAAAACGATTGATCTCTATCAATAAACCTGCTAAAGACCCGAACCATAGAGTACTTACTACCGGTGCCACGGAGAGATATGTTTTTAGATCTCGCATTTTTAAAACTCCTCTTTCTTTATTAGTTAATATAATTTGTATTACATAATGGTAATACATATATGACCAGATGTGTATATGTAGTTAATGACTGACCACTTGTATTGGTACGCGGAGTCCCTAATTCAAATTGAAATGTAAAAAATAGATATTTCTTAAAAGAAAAAAATACGCGCATTTCCGCCCGAAATTCCTAAAAAATTTTAATTTTTTATGGGAGGTTTCATATTTATTTCATACTTTAATATAAGTCTTTTACTATATTATATGTTTGTTATATGATATATGAGACCAAAAAGAAGAAATGACAAGATAATTTGTGTATATCGATGGGGGAAATAAAGATATGGAAAACAAGACAGGGA